ATAAATTGCGAAGACGATCCAAGTAATAAAGGCCCAAGTTTCCTTTGGATCCCAACTCCAATATGATCCCCATGCTTCATTAGCCCATACTGCTCCTGAAAGAATACCTATGGTTAAAAAGATAAATCCTAGGCTAATCACACGATAACTCCAAAAATCTAATTGTTGAATCAATTGAGCCTTGTAATAATTCTTAGCATAAAAAAAATTGTTTCTTTCATTCTTGTATTGGATTTCACCAAACGAAAATGACTCATTTAATTTTAATAAATTATTACTTTTAGAACTATAAAAAATCTTTCTAAATGTAATGACTAGAAGTGCTACTGATAATAATGATCCACAAAGAAGAGCCGCATAGCTTAATATCATCATACTTACGTGCATTATTAACCATTCCGATTGTAGAGCGGGTACTAATATTGTGGGTTTCCGTATTTCATTTAAAAGACCCGATGTAGCAAAACCTTGGGTAAAAATAGTACTTGAAGCAGTTATTGTGGTTAAATAATTTTTTCTTATTTTGAAATAAGGCACTATATGAATAAGGGAGAAACTCCATGAAAGAAAAATTAATGATTCATATAAATCACTTAGCGGGAAATGTCCCGAATAAATCCAACGGGTGAGTAATAATCCTGTTAGACATAAAAAAGTAGCTATCATTCCCTTTTCTGACGAATCATATGTTATGATTTCATTGCCAAATAAGGTTATCAAATGAATTGTAATTACAATTGAAACAATAGAAAAGGAAATATGAGTTAATATATGCTCTAAAGTTGAAAATATCATAAAAATGAAAAAAAAAGGGGGGGAATCCCCATATAAATTTAATTAATAAATATAAATAGGGAATTTGATTTATTTTTATTATAGGATGTATTGGATCTCTTTTAGAAGATGGCATGCCGCCACTCGGACTCGAACCGAGATGCTCTAGCACTGCTTCCTAAGAGCAGCGTGTCTACCGATTTCACCATAGCGGCTTGCTCGAACTCATAATAGCTTATTTATATTCAATCGTCGAGATTGAATAAGTCAATTCACTCAAATAAGTTTTTTTAGTAAAGATTCAAGTAGTTTATATATTAGCCAATATATTAGTATTAGCCAAAAATAGAAAAATAGAATTCTTGCAACTAGAGAATTCTCGCGAAAAAAACTTTTTTTTTTTTTTCATTTTTTACTTTTATTATTATTGTCATTATTAATTATTATTATTTCTGCTTTATCTGATGAAAAAAAAAAAAAAAAAAAAGAAATTTTATCAATGAATCTAAAATATGTCTATTTTTGACTACTCCAAATTGACACTTGTACATAATATCTCAACAATGAGGTTTTTTTATTGATTGGACTAAAAGTTGTAGATATATGATAAATATATTCCATATAGTAAATAAATGAAGAAGTAAGAAAGTTATCCAAAAATTTTTAACATGAAATCAATTAGTTTCAACAATTCATTAATTTTAACTAAAAATCTTATATCTGCCCTTCCCGAGAAAGATAAAAATTTTTCATTATCATTATTGTAAAGGTCGATGGGGAAAATAAGACTCCCCACCACCAAAATCTGATTGAAAATATACTAAATACTAAAAAAAATAAAAATACAATATTTTTGATTTCTTTAGATTTCAGAAAATACAAGAATTTTTATTTTTATCTTATAAGAAAAGAATAAGATAAGATTAAAAGTCTAGGACTGCCAATTCTTTTATTATTTAATATAGAAATATAGATATAGATATTAACAAATATAGATATAGATAATTACTGATCCAATTTTTTGAGTCAAATCCATTCTGATTATTCCAATCTTTTAGGACTTAGTTGTTTGTCGTACAAAAAAACTTTTTGAATTCCCGGTAGAAAGAGATTTCCCTAATGACAAAGCTTTTAACGCTGCCCAATATCCTTTCCTTTTCCAAATATTTTTACGAATACGCTTTTTTGATATCGAAGTACGTTTTTTTGGAACTGCCATTTAAAAATGAAGAAGTTACTCATTGTTATAGTTGGATGTGAAAGACATCTATTGTTCAAAACCAATTATTTTTTCTTATTCATGATCTATTTTTCTCTAAAAAAGATTCTCTTCATAAAAAAGAAATATAGATATATCTGTAAAAATTTGATCAAAAATGACTCGAAATAACATAAAAAATTTTTGATTCCATACACTATTCGTAAAACCAAAAATTTTTGGTTTGGAACTCTTAATTCTCGTTGTTTATATCTCAAAGTTATATCTTTAGAATCTGCTATGTGATAGAAATCAAACTTAATAAAATAAATAAAGAGCCTAAAAGACCTTTATTTTCGTCATTCTATTCTATACTTTATTTACATGTAATAAAATACCTCAAAGGATTGTAAACTTTTGCCTAAAAACGTGAGTCTTTTTTTAGTAATCTTTTTTTAGTAAAACTTGAGAAAAAATACACCTAAATTCCATTTTCAAATTCGAATGAGACTAGTAAGAAAGATCCGTTTTTTTGATAAAAAAAGTTCATTTTAGATCTATAATCTTCTAAACTTTACTAATAATTTGTTTTGATTGAAATGGAAAACAATCAATCCCATAATGAATTAGTTAATGAGTTGAAATATGAAATAAAGTAACTAAAATAAAGAGTTTTTTCATTAGACCAATGACCTTAGTTAATCCTATAATTCATATAATTAATATCAACATCAGTACTCTTTTTAGCCTAAATTTTTAAGCTTGTTTTATTATTTTTATTAATTATTATTACGATTATTAATTATTACGAGAATTTCTCGTAATAATATAAATTTTCCTATTTATATTTATATTCTTTTTATTTATATTTTATATATGGCACTTGGTCATATCATTTCTCCCATTGTAACTTCTTGTTTTGAATATTTAAACGATTTTGAAAAGACTCAAAATAAATACTAATATAAAATTATTAAATAAATTTAATAAATTAGTGCATATCCTTATTTTTTAGTGACTTTTTCGAAAGAGGTAAGATCCGGTGAATCGGAAACAATTAATTAAGAATAAAAAACTTTTTTTATGGAACAGACATATCAATATGCGTGGATAATACCTTTTCTTCCACTTCCAGTTCCTATGTTAATAGGGGTGGGACTTCTTCTTTTTCCGACGGCAACAAAAAGTCTTCGCCGTATGTGGGCTTTTCAGAGCGTTTTATTGTTAAGTATAGTCATGATTTTTTCCATGAATCTGTCTATTCAGCAAATAAATAGCAGTTCTGTCTATCAATATGTATGGTCTTGGATTATCAATAATGATTTTTCTTTAGAATTCGGATACTTAATTGATCCACTTACTTCTATTATGTCAATATTAATCACTACTGTTGGAATTTTAGTTCTTATTTATAGTGATAATTATATGTCTCATGATCATGGATATCTGAGATTTTTTGCTTATATGAGTTTTTTCAGTACTTCCATGTTGGGATTAGTTACTAGTTCAAATTTGATACAAATTTATATTTTTTGGGAATTGGTTGGAATGTGTTCGTATCTATTAATAGGATTTTGGTTCACACGACCTGTTGCAGCAAAGGCTTGTCAAAAAGCGTTTGTAACTAATCGTGTTGGTGATTTTGGTTTATTATTAGGCATTTTGGGGTTTTATTGGGTAACAGGAAGTTTCGAATTTCGCGATTTATTCCAAATATTAAATAACTTGATTTCTACTAATGAGGTCAATTTTTTATTTGTTACTTTGTGCGCTGTTCTATTATTTGGCGGTGCTATTGCTAAATCTGCACAATTTCCCCTTCATGTATGGTTACCTGATGCAATGGAAGGGCCGACTCCTATTTCAGCTCTTATACATGCTGCTACGATGGTAGCAGCAGGAATTTTTCTTGTAGCTCGACTTATGCCTCTTTTCATAGTCATACCCCACATCATGAATTTTATCTCTTTTATAGGGATAATAACAGTTTTTTTAGGAGCTACTTTAGCTCTTGCTCAAAAAGACATTAAGAGGGGTTTAGCCTATTCTACAATGTCTCAATTGGGTTATATGATGTTAGCTCTAGGTATGGGGTCTTATCGCAGTGCTTTATTTCATTTGATTACTCATGCTTATTCCAAAGCATTATTGTTTTTAGGATCGGGATCTGTTATTCATTCGATGGAAACTCTTGTTGGATATTGTCCAGAAAAAAGCCAGAACATGGTACTTATGGGAGGTTTAACAAAACATGTACCAATTACTAAAAATTCTTTTTTATTAGGTACACTTTCTCTTTGCGGTATTCCACCCCTTGCTTGTTTTTGGTCCAAAGATGAAATCCTTAATGATAGTTGGTTGTATTCACCTATTTTTGCAATAATAGCTTGGTCTACGGCGGGATTAACCGCATTTTATATGTGTCGGATTTATTTACTTACTTTTGAAGGACATTTAAACGTTCATTTTCAAAATTACAGTGGAAAAAGGAATACCCCCTTGTATTCAATATCTCTATGGGGTAAAGAAGGTTCAAAAATAACTAAAAAAAACTTTCCTTTGCTAAATTTATTAAAAATGAACAAGAATGAACGTCTTTCTTTTTTTTCAAATTCAAATCAAGTATATAAATTTGAGAAATTTGATGAGAATGTAAGAAATCCAATCCAACCCTTTCTTTATATTCCGAATTTTGGCAATACCAAGAGTTCTTTGTATCCTTATGAATCGGATAATACTATGTTATTTCCAATAATTATATTAATTCTATTTACTTTGTTCGTTGGATTTTTAGGAATTCCTTTCAATCAAGACGTGGATATATTAACCAAATGGCTAACCCCGTCTATAAATCTTTTACATAAAAATTCAAACAATTTAATAGATTGGTATGAATTTTCTAAAGATGCAGTTTTTTCAGTCAGTATAGCCTCTTTCGGAATATTGATAGCATTTTTTTTATATAAACCTGTTTATTCATCTTTTCAAAATTTGAACTTAATTAATTCATTTGTTAAAATGGGTCCTA